TCGTATTTCGAAAAAAGTAAACGGGATACAGAATTCTTCCTAAACTTTCTATTTCGATGAACCGGTTCTTACCAGAATTATATATGGACAATGAGGAACAACGGACCTCCCCCTTTTTTTGTTTTATTTGTTTCTCCTTTTACTTTACTGTTCAAAGAGAAAGTCGTTCTGTTATTAAGTAAATACGCACTTTCTATGGGAAACAACATAGACATAGTGATTGTCCAACGAGATACTACGCATAATACTTGCCCAAGGCAAGTCACATATTGCGCACTTACCCCTTGTTTTATTATTTTATAAATTTTATTTCCATTTATGCTTTATCGACTCGTTTCATATCATGGTTCAAGCGTTAAAAATCGGTGGGGTTTACTACTCCTTTTCGAAATCCGAAGAAGTTCCCATAGAATTCCTTGAATCATCTGTCAACGGCTCAATCAATTACTTCTTCGGAATGCCAAAAAAAAGATTACTTGGTTTTCTTTTATTAAGATATGCCTATACCATTTTCCTTCATTGATTTGATTCTTTCGATGGATAGCGGGATTCCTATTGGAAATAATCATAAATCTAGGAATTAGAACCGTAAGAGTTGCCTTTCTATTTTTTCAGATTGATTGGAATCAATACAAATTAAATAGATGAAGCAAAGAAATAGAATTGGGGTACTATGTACATTACATATATGTAATTGATATCTACATATATGAATATGAAGATACATATTTTAGATTGATCTATATCAAGCCTCTATCTTTATAGAGTACAACTTTATACACTACAATAACACTAATAAATAGTATGGTAGAAAGAAATATATGAATCTTTCTACCATACTATCGGATCTCATAGAATACTGCTGATTCTAGTCCGCTCATTTTATTTAAGACGTGAAATTGGAATCTGATTTCTTCAATCATTGATAAGAACTAAGGAGTCAAGTTTCATTCAAATTAATCATTTTGACTGACTGTTTTTACATATATGATAAGTAAAAAGGCAGTAGGAACTAGAATGAACAGTGCAGTAGCAATAAATGCGAGAATATTTACTTCCATAATCTCATCGTTTTTTTTTTACTTCGCAATAACTCGGGATTTAATCCCATAGAGATGATAAATCTTTCGCCTGTAAATTCAATGGGATGAATTACATCTCGATGATATTGAATCGTATCAATATCATGAATAACAATACCTGAGCTATCAAATCGATTCATCGTCGAGAATTGAATAGTATAACATAGGAAGATCATTTATCCATACCGAATCCAAAATTGGATTCCTGATCCAATCAAGAATTCCTTTATTTATCATTCTTTTCCACTCTTTCTTTCTTTTCTATAACCTACCGCTTTCCTTGTACAAGTATCATTTGACCGCTTTTCCACTTCCATTGGTTACAAACTCAAACAAACAATAGAAGTAAGGACCGAGTTAAGTTCTAAACTCCTTTTTTTTTTAATGATCTAATTTTCTTGTACGACAAAGAAGTGTGATAAAGATGAGTCCGGGTATAAAAGATCTAATATTCCATCAAATTCACTATTTTAGAGTTTGTTATTTCTTCGATGGGACCTTTACCTTAGGAAGGAAAAAAAAAAATGATTCATTCCCTTGCTAATAGGGGCGGGATCCTTGTTTGATCTTTCTTTTATTAATATACTTTTCCTTGGATTAGGACTGGGACGCATATATCAAAAGTTAAGTGTGCAATTTGAATTTGAAACAATTTATCTAATCCAAATTCAAATTAGTAATTGAGGTTACACACAATCGGAACCAGAAAAAGAGATAGGTTTAATCTGAAATATATCAGGGTAAATTCATTTTGTAGCGTACAATAAAGGAATTCCATTTGTGTATGTGCTCCCAGGAAACATAGGGTATTCTATTCCATTACACGGATCGGGTCGAAAAAGTCCGACCCAGTACGGTATCTATTGGAATTCTGAATACGATGCTCCCAATAATTGTACTAATCCACATATTTCTCTCTCCCATCAATCGGTACTAGTTGAAGTAATAGAAATTCCCGGATTTGTTTGATGAGAAATGCGAAACGAAAAAGCAAAAAAAAAGAAATAAGAATCTCCGTTGGGAACGAAATTCTGCTCCTTATCCCCCTTTTCACAGAAAATGTAGAGATGAATTGAGTATTTATTGGATCCGTCGGGACTGACGGGGCTCGAACCCGCAGCTTCCGCCTTGACAGGGCGGTGCTCTGACCAATTGAACTACAATCCCAGGGAAATTAGGTGTATAGCATACATATTCTTATGATCTCATTCAAACCATTTCTATTTAGAATCGCCGTGTTGTAACATAGATGCAAGTGATCTATTGATATCCACATGGATACGCACTTTAGTGAGAGCGGCATGGATTATCCTTTCGTTATTGTTAAATCGATTGATAATCAATCTTTCAATAAAAAAAAGTCTTTGTTTTTTCCTTACTCTTTTCCTTAGACTTTATACTTACAGATCCTGATATGA